GTTCTTATAGTTAAATTTTGTTAACGGCGGTTTTTCAGGCCGCAGATCTCGGAGAGAGGCCGAGTGAGAACTTATGATGGAATTTGTCTTGTTTTTAGGGTTGTGTTTTGTTTTGGGGGGGTTGGCTGTTGCATCCAACCCCTCCCCTTACTACGGGGTGCTGGGGCTGGTTGTAGCGGCGGTTGCAGGTTGTGGTTGGTTGGTAAGTTTGGGGGTTTCTTTTGTGTCTTTGGTGCTTGTTATGGTTTATTTAGGGGGTATGTTGGTGGTGTTTGTTTATTCGGTGGCTTTGGCGGCGGATCCTTATCCGGAGGCTTGAGGTAGTTGGGGGGTAGTTGGTTACGGTTTTGGTATGGGATTGGTCGTGGTAGTGGGGCTTGTTGTGAGTGGTGTATCAGGGTTGTTGGTGGGTGAGGGGGTAGTAAGTGGGGGAAGTTTGTTGTCGATTCGGTTGGACTTTAGTGGGGTGGCTGTGTTATATTCAGAGGGGGTGGGGTTGCTTTTGATTGGGGGGTGAGGGCTGTTGTTGACTTTGTTTGTGGTGCTGGAGCTTGTGCGGGGGTTGTCTCGGGGGGCAATTCGGGCCGTTTAGGGGGAGGTCAGGAAGTAGTTTAGTTGAAAATGCCAGCTTTGGGAGTTGGAGAGGAGGGTTTGAATCCTTTCTTCCTGAAATGGGTGGGGAACTCTAAGAAGGGGTTTAGTCTTCAATCTTTGGCTTACAAGACCAATGTTTTTATAAACTATTAGAGTTAATTAGAGCTTAAGTAGTTTATTTTCTAGGGCGGCCGCGAGGGGGAATAAAACTAGGATGATGAGGAAGTATGTGAACGAGGCTAGCTGGCCAATGATGATGAATGGGTGTTCTACTGGTTGGCTGCCTACTCAGGTTAGGATGAGGATGTTGGCAACTAGGGTTCAGAATAAGATTTGTGATAGGGGACGGAAGGTTATTGATCGTAGCTTTGATGTGTGGAGTAGCGGTATGAGGAATAGGACTAGGATTGAGGCGGCTAGGGCTAGTACGCCTCCCAGTTTGTTTGGGATGGATCGAAGGATGGCGTAAGCGAATAGGAAGTATCATTCGGGTTTGATGTGTGGAGGGGTGACTAGTGGGTTGGCTGGTGTGAAGTTTTCTGGGTCACCTAGGAGATTAGGGGAGAATAAGGCTAGTGAGACGAGTAGGGATAGTATTAGTGCAAATCCCAGGATGTCTTTGATGGTATAGTATGGGTGGAAGGGGATTTTATCGCAGTCTGGGGGGATGCCTAGTGGGTTGTTTGAGCCTGTTTCGTGGAGGAAGGTGAGGTGGACAAGCGTGAGGCCTACAATGACGAATGGGAGGAGGAAGTGGAGGGCGAAGAATCGGGTGAGTGTGGGGTTGTCGACGGAGAATCCTCCTCAGGCTCATTCGACTAGTGTTTGGCCGATGTAGGGGATGGCTGAGAATAAGTTTGTGATTACGGTAGCTCCTCAGAATGATATTTGTCCTCATGGTAGGACGTATCCTACGAAGGCAGTGGCCATGAGGGTTAGGAGGAGGATGACTCCAATGTTTCAGGTTTCTTTGTTTAGGTATGAGCCGTAGTAAATTCCTCGGCCAATGTGTAGGTAGATGCAGATGAAGAAGAAGGAGGCTCCGTTAGCATGTAGATTGCGGATGAGTCAGCCAAATTGTACGTCTCGGCATATGTGGGCGACGGAGGAGAAGGCTAGGTTGGTGTCTGCTGTGTAATGTATAGCTAGTAGAAGGCCTGTGACGATTTGAGTAATTAGGCAGAGGCCTAGTAGGGATCCAAAGTTTCATCATGTTGAGATGTTTGATGGTGTTGGGAGGTCGATTAGGGCGTTGTTGATAATTTTTAGGATTCGGTGGTTTTTACGAAGGTTAAGGGCCATTAGTTGTTTCTGTGTGTGGATATGAGGATGATGAGGATGGATAAGGCGAATGATCCTAGGTAGGCTTTGATTAGGCCAGAGTGGAGAGTGGTGGCGGCCTTGGTTGCGGTTAATTGAAGGTGGGCTAATCCTTCTGGGCCTAGTATTTTGTATCAGGAAAGGTCGATTAGGTGGGAGGCGATGTTCTGTCCTCCACTAAGGAGGTTGGTTATGCTTAAGCGGTGGGTTAGGGGGTTGAAGTACCCTAGAGATGTGGAGAAGTTTGAGAAGTGGTTTTGTTTTTTAGGGATGAGTGTTTGGGTTATTTTTGAGATTTCTAGTGCTAGGGCAATTCCTAGGGCTGTTACGACTAGAGCGGTTATTTTGATGGAGAGGGGTATGGTTATTGGAGGGGTTTTTGTGGGGGTGATGAATGAGGTGATGAGGAAGCCTGCTAGGATGCTTCCTAGTGCAAGACGAGTAATGGGAGAGGTCACTGCGGGGTTGTTTTCGTTTATTGGGGTTAAGGGTGGGATTCGAGGGAAGCCGGTTTGTACTAGTACAGTTATGCGAATTGTGTATACTGCGGTGAATGATGTGGCTAGGAGGGTTAGAAGTAGGGCTCAAGTGTTTAGGTAAGATGTGTTTAGGCTTTCGATGATTTGGTCTTTTGAGTAGAAACCTGCTAGGAATGGTGTTCCTATTAGGGCAAGGTTGCCGATGGTAAGACATGCGGTGGTTGTGGGTAGTATTTTTTGTAGTCCTCCTATTTTTCGGATATCTTGTTCTCCATTTAGGCTGTGAATGATAGAGCCTGAGCATAGGAAGAGTATGGCTTTGAAGAATGCATGGGTTGAGATGTGGAGGAAGGCTAGTTCGGGAAGGTTTAGTCCGATTGTGACTATTATTAGTCCTAGTTGGCTAGAGGTGGAGAAAGCAATGATTTTTTTGATATCGTTTTGGGTTAGAGCGCATGTAGCTGCGAATAGTGTGGATAGGGCTCCTAGGCATAGGCATAGGGTTATAGCGGTTTGGTTGTTATTGAATAGGGGGTGGGTTCGGATGAGTAGGAAGATTCCGGCTACTACTATTGTGCTGGAGTGGAGTAGGGCGGATACGGGGGTTGGTCCTTCTATTGCAGCCGGGAGTCATGGGTGTAGGCCGAATTGGGCGGATTTTCCGGTTGCGGCTAGGATGAGGCCTAGCAGGGGTAATGTGGGAGTTTGGGAGGGAGTAGTGAGTTGTTGGATTTCTCAGGTGTTTATGGCAGAGGCTAGTCATGCTATGCAAAGGATAAGTCCTACGTCTCCGACTCGGTTGTAAAGTACGGCTTGGAGGGCGGCAGTGTTGGCTTCCGCTCGGCCGTGTCATCAGCTAATTAGTAGGAAAGACATGATTCCTACACCTTCTCAGCCAATGAATAGGATGAATAGGTTGTTGGCGATGATTAGGATTAGTATGGCAATTAGGAAGAGAAGTAAGTAGGTGAAGAATTTTGTGATGTAGGGGTCTGAGGCCATGTATCATGTTGCGAATTGTAGGATGGCTCATGATACGAATAATGCGATGGGGAAGAAGGTGAGGGAGTAAAAGTCTATTTTTAGGCTGATAGGGATTTTAAAGTTTATGATGAACTTTCATTCTCAGAGGGAGATGAGACTTTCTGCTCCTGAGTGGATATGAATTGTCATTGGGATTAAGCTAATTAGGAAGGAAGTCTTGACTGCGGTTATGATTGTGGTGGGGGTATTTTTGAGGTTATCGGATAGGAGGGGATATAGGATGGGGGTGGAGAGGGTTACTAGGGATAGGAGTATGAATGTGTTTAGGACTAGTGAGAGGTCCATTACTTTCACTTGGATTTGCACCAAGATGAGTGGCTCCTAAGGCCATTGGATTACTATTATCCTTTGAAAGTAAGGAGACTGAGGTTTTATACTCAGATGCAAGAGTTAGCAGTTCTCGTTGGTTTTACCTCTCCTCGGCAGGTAAGAAGGATTTAACTTCTGTTTTTAGAGTCACAGTCTAATGTTTTGGTTAAACTATACTTGCATGAAGGAATGCCGGAGATTAGTTCGGGTTTGAGAATTAGGAGGATTATAGGGATTATATGTAGAGCTATGAGGAGGTGCTCTCGTGTGGAGGAGTTTTGGATTGATGTGATGTGGGATGGGAGGGGGCCTCGTTGTGTTATTATTAGTATGTAAAGGGTGTAGGAAGCAGTGAGTAGGATTGCGGCTCCTGTTAGGATGATTGTGAAGGCGGATCAGTTGAAGAGTGCGATTACAATGGTTAGTTCTGCTATGAGGTTTGTTGTTGGGGGGAGGGCTATGTTTGTCAGGTTGGCTAGTAGTCATCAGGTGGCTATGAGGGGCAGGAGGGGTTGAAGTCCTCGTGTGAGTAGGAGGATTCGGCTGTGGGTACGTTCGTAGTTGGTGTTGGCTAGGCAAAATAGTATTGAGGAGGTTAGGCCGTGGGAGATTATTAGGATTATTGCCCCTGAAAATGCTCATTGGGTTTGGATTATGGTTGCAGCTACGACTAATCCTATGTGGCTGACGGATGAGTAGGCGATTAGTGACTTTAGGTCGATTTGGCGTAGGCAGATAGCGCTGGTTATTAGGGCTCCTCATAGGGCTAGGGTGATGAAGGGATAGTGTAGGTTGTTTGATGTTGGGTTTACTAGGATTGTGACCCGTATAATACCGTAGCCTCCGAGTTTAAGGAGGAGGGCTGCTAATAGTATGGAGCCTGCAATGGGGGCCTCAACATGGGCTTTGGGGAGTCATAGGTGTAGTCCGTATAGGGGGGCTTTGACTATGAAGGCTAATAGGAGGGCTAAACTTGCGGCTAGGCCAGATCAGGAGGAGTTTAGTGTAGGGTGTGATAGTTTGAGTATTGGGAAGTATAGCGTGCCGATTTGATTGTGGAGGTGCAGGATAGCAATTAGCAGTGGGAGTGAGCTGGCGAGTGTGTAGAATAGGAGGTAGATACCGGCGTTTAGTCGTTCTGGTTGGCTTCCTCATCGTGTGATAAGGATGAGGGTGGGGATGAGGGTGGCTTCAAATGCGATGTAGAAGAGCATCAGTTCTGAGGCTGAGAAGGCTAGGAGGATGAATAGTTGAGCTAGGACTACTGTTGTAGTGAAGATTCGTTTGCGGGTGATGGGTTCTTGCTCTAGATGGTTTTGACTTGCTATAATTATTAGGGGGAGGAGTCAGCATGAGAGGATCAGTAGAGGTGAGGAAATTTGGTCGATAGATGTTCATGGAGTTGAGCCTTTGCTTGGGTAGTATGTTGGTGTGAATCATTGGAGGCTAATAGTGGCAATTAGGAGGCTGTATAATGTGATGTTGGTTCATAGGTGTTTGCGCGGAGAGAGGAGGGTTAGGGGGAGGAGTGCTGCAGTTGGAATGATGATTTTTAGCATTGTAGGAGGTTGAAGTTGTGTAGGTGATCGGATCCGTGGGTCCGGGTTGAGGCTACCAGTAAGGCTAGGCCTGTGCCTGCTTCGCAGGCGGAGAAGGTCAGTATGATAATGGGGAGGATGGTGGAGGTTGATGATTGTGTTTGGATGGGTCATATGGTTAGGGCGATATACATGGATAGTATTATGCTCTCTAAACATAGTAGGGCTGAGATTAGGTGGGTTCGGTGGAAGGCTAGGCCTAGGCTGCTTAGGGTAAAGGCTGAATAAAAGCTCAGATGGAGGTAGGACATAAAGAAAGTTATAGGGTGGGGACTATAATCTGTTGGGCCGAAACCAACTGTCTTGATTAGACTAACTTTCTGTTATTCTGCTCATTCTAGTCCGCCTTGGGCTCATTCGTAGACTAGTCCTAAGGTAAGGAGGAGGATGAGTACGGAGGTTCAGGCTAGAGTGGTGGTGGGGGATTGTAATTGAGTAGCTCATGGTAGGGGGAGGAGTAGGGCAATTTCTAGGTCGAATAGGAGAAAGAGGATGGCTACTAGGAAGAAGCGGATTGAGAAGGGGAGTCGAGCGGATCCTAGGGGGTCAAATCCGCATTCGTATGGGGATAATTTTTCTGAGTCAGGGGTTGTTTGGGCGAGTCAGAAGTTTAGTATGGTTAGGAGGATGCTTAGGGCTAGTGACAGGGTTAGTATAAATAGGATTATGTTTATTACTCTTCTCTGGGTTTAAACCAGATTCTAAGGATTGGAAGTCGATTGTATTTAGTATACTAGAAGAGTAAGATCCTCATCAGTAGATAGAGATGTAGAGGAATAATCATACGACGTCTACGAAATGTCAGTATCAGGCGGCTGCTTCGAAACCGAAGTGGTGGGTTGGTGTGAAGTGGTATTTAATTAGGCGTAGGAGGCATACTAGTAGGAATGTGGATCCAATGATGACGTGTAGACCGTGGAATCCGGTGGCAACGAAGAATGTGGATCCGTAAATTCCGTCGGCAATAGAGAAGGGTGCTTCGTAGTATTCTATGGCTTGTAGGCCGGTGAAGTAGAATCCTAGGAGTACTGTTAGCAGTAGGGCTTGGATTGCTTGTTTTCGGTTGGCTTCTGTGATGCTGTGGTGGGCTCATGTGACAGTGACTCCTGAAGCTAGGAGGATGGCAGTGTTTAATAGGGGTACGTCCATGGGGTTGAGGGGTTTGATTCCGACGGGTGGTCATTGTCCTCCTAGTTCGGGTGTGGGGGCGAGGCTTGAATGGAAGAAGGCTCAGAAGAAGCCTAGGAAGAAGAAGGCTTCTGATGTAATGAATAGTACTATTCCGTAGCGTAATCCTTTTTGTACGGTGGGGGTGTGGTGGCCTTGGAATGTACTTTCTCGTACAATGTCGCGTCATCATTGGAATATGACTAGGATGGTTGAAAGTAGGCCTAGGATAAGGAGTTGGGGGGAGTTGTGGTGGAATCATATTGTTAGGCCTGAGGTCGTCAGGAGAGCAGCAGCTGCTCCCAGGATAGGTCAGGGGCTAGGGTCAACTATGTGGTAAGAGTGTGCTTGGTGTGCCATTGGGGGTTAGATGTTTTCTTGTAGGTAGAGGCTTAGTAGGAGTACGAAGACGTAGGCTTGAATTATTGCTACTGCCACTTCTAGAATAGTTAGCAAGAAAAGAACTAATAAGGTTAGGAGTGAGACTAATGGTATTGTAGAAAGTAGGGTTATTGTGGCTGTAGAAATGAGTTGGATTAGAAGGTG